TTTTGATTCCAAATTCAAAGCAATGCCTATAGTACCCTCTTCAAATTCCACTAATTCACCTGCCATTACTTCATCAAGACCATAAATACGAGCAATACCATCGCCTACTTGAAGTACGGTACCCGTATTTACAATTTTTACTTCGGTATTATATTGCTCAATGCGTTCACGTATAATTTTACTAATTTCATCTGCACGAATAGTTACCATGAAAATTTCTTAATTTAATTTTTTTTAGAAGAAAAAAAATAATGCCTATACTCTATATTAAAATAGAAAGACTAATCAATTATTTTTTTTCTTTCATCGCCCCAAACATTCCAATATTAGCATTGACAGTACGCAAATGTAACTCGTTGTTCAAGCAACTATTTAGAGTTCCTAGAGCTCCCTGTAAGGCTTGTTGTAAAACCCGTTGTCGGACTTGATTAATCACTCTTTGTTGTTCAAAATGAATGGCTTCGTTTTTGTAATTTTCTAATTGTTCCAAAGTTGTATAAATTGAATTAATTAAATTCAGTTTTTCTTGTTCTATTTCAGAATAGCCATTCACCCGAAACCGATCTGCTTCCGTTTCGACTTTCCTTAAGCGAGCCTGGGCTCTTTCCAGCTGTTCAATGGCCCCTTCCCGTAGTTCTTCTGAATTTCGAATAGTTCTCAAGATTCTCTGTTTTCGATTATCTAATAAATCACTTAATGAAAGTAGACTCTCTTTCCATTCATTTCAAAATGTCTATGATCTCTTCCCGAACCAAACATGAATCTTTCGATTCATTTGGCTCTCACACTCAATTACTTATGGGAAATTTCCCTATTTTTTTATGTAATGAGCCTATCCTCTCTTCTATATTTATATTTTTCAAATATTTAAAACAATTCTTAATCTAAGACCAGAATATTCGGAGGACTCTTCTGACCAAACAAATATATATGTCAGCAAAGTTGTTTTTTCTTCAAATCCAAAGAATTCTTATTAATTAATTTATACATAGGTCATCTATTACGCATTGTATAAAAGGGAGGGTTAAATTCACCTTTTTCACCGTAAAGTAAAGAGGATTCAAGCCATTTTATCGACATGAGTGTTTTATATCGAAAAAATTCTAATAATTTTATCGAAACCATTTCATTTCTGTATTAACATAGTGGTAGAAAGAGTACTACACTGCGTCTAGACTTCAAACTACTCGCTTTAACCATGGTAATAGTATCCAATATTATTGGTTAATAGAGAATCAAAGTGGATTTACCAATAAATCACGAAATGCTATGGTTCTTAAATATTTTTTCTTAAATTATTGAAAAAATTTAATTAATTCAGAAGTAATTCGTGGTATTATGCACATTTTCTTAGTTATAACGAAAAATGTGCAGTTTGGTTGGATCCAATCTATTCTTTGAAATAAACAACCCGCACACACTCCCTTTCCAAAAAAAACCAATACACCTAACACTACACTTAGATTTATTGGATTTGTTGCTAAAATATCGGTATTAAACCCGAAACTTCCGGCGAATGGCCAGTAGCCCAACCAAAGGAAAGAATCGGTTATATTTTTCATATGATCTCATCTCCTCTTATGAATAGACTAATTATCTTTCTACGATTCCTATTTTTTATTTTATTTCTTAAATTTTTTATTCTATTTATTTCTTATTTTATGTGAAATTTTTATTATTTATAATGAAAATTTCATATTATACCTTACTAATAATTAATACTAATAATTCATATTAATTATTAGTAATTCAAAATAGAATAAGAAATCCAAATAATACAAATGTTAATATATATGTTAATATATATATATTATTTGAATTGTTCCATCAATTGGAAGATTTCCTATAATTTCCTATAAGAATGATACTTATTAGAATTAGATATCAGTTCTTATGTCAATTGCTAAATCTCTCTAGTTTTAACACTTTCGAAAAATTTTCTTAAAAAAGGGGGTTCGTTGGACTAAAAAAGAAAAGAAGGCAAATCAGTATATGAATTCTTCACCTTTCAATTAGTCCTTCACCTGTGTTCTTGCCCGAACGAATAATTGTAGGAGTGAAATCACAATATAATTTGAAAAAGCAAGACCAGCAAAGCAAATCCACGGAAAAAGGATATTTCTTTTTATTTTTCTAGGTTTTTTAGGATTAAACAAAAGGATTAGCAAATAAAAGTGCTAATGCTACAACCAGCCCATAAATTGTTAAAGCTTCCATAAAAGCCAGACTAAGCAATAAAGTACCCCGTATTTTTCCCTCTGCCTCTGGTTGTCGTGCAATCCCTTCTACAGCTTGCCCTGCAGCAGTGCCTTGACCAACCCCAGGTCCAATAGAAGCAAGCCCTACAGCCAAGCCAGCAGCAATAACGGAAGCAGCAGCAATAATTGGATTCATAATAAGTTCCTCGTAACCTAAATATAAAATAAAGAAATAGTTAATGATATAATCAACCAATAAATTAAGACTTAATTATGCAATTACCAAGATTTATTCAGTTAAAGTAATTTCGAAGAATTCCTAATTGAAATAGTAATCGTTATTGAATTATATGAATTACTTCGAAATTACTTTTTTCGTTTCTACCTATCTAGTTTTTTTGGAACTATGTATAACCTTTATTCTTATCTTAACTTAAGTTTTGAACCATTCTTTTAATTCTTCGTTTTTTATTGAATTTTTTTAGTCATTGAATATTCAATTCACAATTAGAGATGAAACGGAAGTACTTTGTTTTTTTAATCCCTATAGAAATTTACACTATAGAAATTTACAGTAGTAGTGGGGTAATTTTAGATATATTGTTAGTTCATATATAATATCACATATACAGAGGTTTCTTCTATGCTGTAAACCAACTATTTGTGTTTTAGATTCAATCAGATTCGAAATCCTTTTTTGAAACCTCCAAAACAAAGAAAGAGTTGTCTTATAGTGATTAGATTATATACACCCAGTTTGATCCCCCTCACTCCTACTACTCTATTTTTTATTTATTATTGCCATTTTTTTTGAATGTCTTTATATATTTATTGATGTTTCCTAAGTAAGTTATCTTGAGCCACAGTATATGTGCGGCAAACTAAATGAAAAAAACTATTTTTTAGAAAAAAAAGTCAATGATGGCCTTCCATGGATTCACCTATATAAGCCGCAGCTAAAGTAGCAAAAATTAGAGCTTGAATACCGCTTGTAAATAATCCAAGGAACATGACAGGTATAGGAACTACTAAAGGTACTAAAGAAACAAGAACAACAACTACTAATTCATCAGCTAGTATATTTCCGAAAAGTCGAAAACTAAGTGATAAGGGTTTTGTGAAATCTTCTAAGATGTTAATCGGTAAAAGGATTGGAGTTGGTTGGATGTATTTACTAAAATAAGCTAATCCTTTTTTTGAAAGCCCCGCATAGAAATATGCAACTGACGTAAGTAAAGCTAATGCAACGGTAGTATTTATATCATTTGTGGGTGCAGCTAACTCCCCATGAGGTAATTGTATGATTTTCCAAGGCAAAAGAGCCCCTGACCAATTAGAAACAAAAATAAATAGAAACATAGTTCCAATAAATGGAACCCACGGACCATATTCTTCTCCAATTTGAGTTTTGCTCACGTCTCGAATGAATTCGAGAACATATTCAAAGAAATTCTGACCAAAAGTCGGAATGGTTTGCAGATTTCGAATAACTAGAATGGCGGAAACTAGCAAGATAGCAATTACAACCCAAGAAGTAATAAGTACTTGGGCATGCACTTGGAAACTCCCTATTTGCCAATAGAAATGTTGCCCAACTTCCACAGCAGATATATCGTATAATCTTTTTAATGTGTTGATAGAACATAATAAAACATTCATATTGTCCTGCCCTCTAAAAAATAAGAACTTGAAAGGGAATTATTTTAATTCAAACATCTCCTTTCCTTTTTGATTTGTCTCCTTTCCTTTTTGATTTTGAATACCACGACTAATCACATATAATTTTCGTTTGTTCTTTTTATATTTGGATTTTTTTGTGCAATTTTGTACTAGTTATAGTAACCGATTTCATAAATCTATGAGTTGCTCCAACCAACTCAAATAATTTTTTTATCTTACTTATTATTAATCAAGAATTTCGTATATAGCTAGAACGACCCTCACAAATTGCAAATACTAATTTATTAAGAATTAATCGAATTGAGGCTATAGCATCATCATTAGCTGGAATCGAAATATCGGCGAGGTCAGGGTCACAATTTGTATCGATTAAACAAATTGTTGGAATTTCCAAAGTTATACATTCTCGAAGAGCCGTATATTCTTCTTGTTGATCGACGATTATTACAATATCAGGTAACCCCGTCATATATTTAATGCCGCCGAGATATGTTTCCAAATGAGCTAATTGTCTCTTCAATATAGCAGCATCCCTTTTTGGAAAACAATGGAGTCTCCCCGTCTTTTGTTGCGTTCTCAAGTCCCTGAACTTTTGAAGTCGTGTTTCTGTAGTATACCAATTCGTTAACATACCGCCGAGCCATTTTTTATTAACATAATGACACCGAGCTCTTATTGCAGCCCGCGCTACTGAATCCGCTGCTTTTTTTTTTGTACCAACAATTAAGAATTGTTTTCCCATACTTGCTGCATCAAAAACTAAATCACAAGCTTCTGATAAAAACCGAGCAGTTCTAATAAGATTTGTAATATGAATACCCTTACGTTTTGCAGATATATAAGGTGACATTTTAGGATTCCATTTTCTAGTACCGTGGCCAAAATGAACTCCTGCTTCCATCATCTCTTCCAAAATTATGTTCCAATATCTTTTTGTCATTTATATTAATCCCCCACTTTTCTTTCATTTCCTATTTTTTTTTATTTTTTTTGAAATGAAAGAAAGAGACCTGGTATACTGAAATAGAAATAAATAAGTGTTCCGAAGGAACCTTTTATTCTACTGAAGATTGGCCATTGATACATGATCAGGCCATTTTTTTCTATTTAATATGATTATTTTCTTTATTACCCTTTTCTTTATTTTATTACAAAAAAAAATGACGGAGCCCTTAGGAATTATTAAATCCTAGATTGCTCTGATGTATCGCAAAAATTCTTTGAAATGAAAGCAAAAAATAATTGTCTGTGGTGAAACAAAATATCTCTCATTTCATCCTCGAATAAATTATTTTTTTTGGTTTCCAAGGTAATCTTGTTATATTGCCTTGGCCTTGGCTTTGAACGGTGCATTATTCTTTTGAATCCGGTACCAACGGGTATCATTCCCCCTAAAACAACGTTCTCTTTCAGACCTTTCAACCAATCTATGCGACCCCGGAGAGCGGCTTTTGCTAAAACTCTAGCAGTTTCTTGAAAACTTGCTTCAGATATGAAACTTTGAGTATTCAGAGATGTTTTTGTTATTCCTAGTAATAGAACTCGGTAGCAAATCGCCTCTTCTAAGGCACGCCCAGCTCGTTCGGCTCGCAATAATCCAATTAGTTCACCGGGCGAAAAAACATTAGACATTCCATCTTCTGAAACCAATACTTTTGATGTTATTTGACGCACAATAATTTCTAGATGTCTATTATGGATGTGAACTCCCTGGGATCGATAAACTTTTTGAATTTTATTAACCAAAGAAATACGACTTTGCGCTATAGTTAGCTCAGCACCAATCAAGAATCCCCAAGGAATGCCAAGAATTCTTGTTATATGCCCGTTCCAAGTATCCACTCTCTTTTCTAGGTTCATCGATATTGAATCAATCGAACGAACTTCTAATACCTGTTCTACTTTTGGAAGACCCTGTGTTATATCACCAGATCTCGATTTTTCATATATATATGTAACTAATATATCTCCTTCAGAAAGTATTTCTCCATAATGGCCATGAACAGTTGCTCCCGGAGTCGCCAAATAAGGGTTAGCCGATCTTATTCCTACAGAATCCATTTGAACTGTTAGAACTTGACCTGATTTTAGGTGTGGTGCATTTTTCGTTTGAACTATACATACATTTTCACAAATAAATTGCCCAAGACTGATTATTGTAAACGGTTTTTCACAATAATTATGATGGAGAAAATGCCAATTCAAATAGAATGGATTTAAAACGGTGTTACTACATAGATCAGGTTTATAAATTCTCTCGTTTTCGCCCATTAAATAATATCTTAATACTTGAAAAGTTTCCTTTAATTTGTCAAGTTGCAAATTTTTATTTATCGAGATCTGATTATGAGTTATCAAACGGTAAAAATACAAATTTGTAACTTGACAGGCTATTCCTAAAGGACCTAACGAATTATTAATTGGAATTATAGGATCTCTTTGAATTTTATTAATTCCTTCTTTTATCCCATTGTAATATTTTCCCTCATTGAATGATCGTATTTGAAAACAATTAAATGATGACAAAATTATCAAAGAGCGGTATTTCTCATTTCTATTCAACAACATACGAATAGTTCCGTGATTTTGGCTAAGTGATTGTTGAATTTTTTCCTTCGAATCAATGGAAAAAAATGGATTGATGTTGGTCCGATCCGACTCATTATCCAAGATAAATCCCGAACCGGGCGGATCATTCCTTTTTCTTATATATGAAATTTGGGATTTCACTAAGTCAATTCTTAAGAAATATCTAACCAAATCGTTTGTACTTACTTCAACAAAAGAAGCATGCGCATTTTCGATAGAAGAAAATTTTTTGTCTTGATCCCAATTTAAGACTAAACAAGTCCGAACTAATTGAATACTTGTCTCAGAAATTCCCCGAATTGATTTTCCATTTCCAGAACAAATATAATTAATAACTTTAAGTTTCAGATTATCTCTTTCCTGAAACATATCTTGGGGAAAAAGTTTTACTAAATTGATACCATCCCCTATTTCATATAAAATTACGGGTCGAACCAAAACAAAATACTTTTTTTTTGTAATTGTGATCCATTGGACATAGATCCAATTTTTCATTTTTTTTGATTCCTTTGAATTGTTTTTTAACGTTCCTGGTGGTATCAAGATGGCACTGTGTCGGGATATCTTATCCATTTCTCCCGGAAAATAGATATCCCCAGAAAATATTTTTAATTCAATCTTTTTTTTTTTCTTCTCCACTCGGACCAATCCCCTTACTCGACTTCTTATATTTAAAGTGATTGGTGTATTTACTTCAACGATACTATTGTTCCGTACCATTATGGAAGAAGATTCTGGTAAAATATGTACTTCCTCGGGAATGAAAAAAAATCGATCTACTTTGATTTGGTATTTTGGCTTAAATTCTTTAACTCCTCTATATTCAATTAAAAAATCCTCTTTTTTAAAAATGGAATTTATTCCTATAGTCCTATATTTAGTAATTCCTGAGCTCTCTGTTCGGTATTGAGGATCATCGAAATAAGCGAGAATACTATCTCTACGAAAAATACCATTGATTGGTATTTCAATCGAGATACTGGAAGCTAACATTAGTTTTTTGTCTCGTTCTTGAATCGATTGGAATGGAAATGGAATGATGAATCTATTTCTTCGCCTCTTTGCTAATAAATCCGTAGTATCATGGAAAATAGCAGGGTGTGCAAAATGACAATGATCTATACATATGATTTGATTAAATATTGAATAATCTGAAATCCTTCTTTCTTTTAGATCCGAAGAATTGAAACGAAGTAATTTATGTCTTACTTGATCATTCCTTACTAAAAGGTTACAACTATCTCCTTCTCCAGTAGAAAGATAATGGATCTTGATTTGATCTTGATCTTTTCGGAGTGAAAAAGAGACTGAACCGGACCTGTATGATCTTCCTGATAATATCCATAAATGACTTGTTTTTGGCAAGATATGTACATTACTATATCTAAATTCTGATGCATGGTACACATCGGTACTCCAATGCATTTCTCCTTCTAAGTTAGAATAGACATTTTTTCGAACCTTTTCTTTTAAATTCAAAGTGTATGTTCCTGCGCGAATCTCGGCAATCACTTGTTCTGATTTTACATATTGATTATTTTGAACTAATAGAAAACTTTTTGGTGGAATAGTCACATTATGTATAATATCACCACTTTCAATAGTTACATACAAGTCTATATAACATAGAAAAGCAGGATGCCCATGACGTGTACGTGTAGGATGAACCAAATCCTCGTTGAATTTAATTTTTCCATTAGAAGGTGCTCGCACATGTTCTGCAGTACCTCCTGTGAATACTCCGCCAGTATGAAAAGTTCTTAATGTTAGTTGAGTGCCCGGTTCTCCTATTGATTGGCCTGCAATAATACCTACAGCTTCTCCTAATTCCACCAAGTGGCCATGAGTAGGACTTTGGCCATAACACAATCGGCAGATCCAAGATGTATTTCTACAGGTAAAGGGGGTTCGGATATATATTGGTTGTGTTTTAAAGGTTTTAAATCGATTGATAAGTCCAATTCCAATATCTTGATTTCTAACGGCAATGCATCGTGAACCTCGGTATATATCGTCTGCTAATACACGACCAATTAATGTTTGTATCAAAATTCTTTCCGGCATCATTCCATTCTGGGTATTCACCGAAATTCCTCGAATGGTACCGCAATCTGTTCGACGTACAACAATGTGTTGAACCACTTCAACAAGTCTACGTGTAAGATATCCAGCATCTGAAGTTCGTACAGCAGTATCTACAACCCCTTTACGGGCTCCGTAGCAAGAAATTATATATTCTGTTAAAGATAGTCCTTCGCGTAAATTGCTTTGAATAGGTAAATCAATCATTTGTCCTTGTGGATCCGACATCAATCCTCTCATACCCACTAATTGGTGTACTTGAGATGCATTTCCTCTAGCTCCCGAAAAAGACATTATATGGACTGGATTAAAGGGGTCGGTCATCCTAAAATTAGGATTCATTTCTTGTCGCAAATATTCACTTGTAGCATACCATATCTCAATAGATTGGCGTAATTTTTCTACTGCATGTACATTCCCATAATGATGATGTTTTTCCAAAATCAAACTTTGTTGTTCAGCATCTTGGACTAGCCATCCTTTAGAAGGTATTGTTAAAAGGTCATCAATTCCTAATGAAATGGATGTAGTCGTAGCTTGGCGGAATCCCAGAGTCTTTACTTGATCCAAGATATGCGATGTATATGCCATTCCGAAGTGATCTATTAATCTGCTAATAAGTCGTTTAATGGCAGTTCCACCTATCACTTTATTGTGAAAGACTAGATTGGCCCGTTCTGCCATAGGTACCTCCATATTTCACTCAGTGGGATTCGGTTCGACAATGGGTTTGAGTCAATGATTGGAAAACTTCCTTTTCTTTATCTTGATTTGCGTAGAAATGGAAAAACTATGTATGATTCTGGTTAAATCGTGAAGACCTGAATTTACACCGATATCATAAATTTGCTTATCTTAGATACCAACCATCTATATGATTAGATATCATATGAATAGGCATGGCAAAAACCTTGTATAGCTTCTTCGATTTCTCGATAAAAAGAAATATGACCAACAGTGGTTCGAATGTATATAGAACGAATTTCTTTTTTTGTACTTCTTACTACTAGATAATGCCCATAAATTTCATGATAGGTACCCAAAGATTCGTAGTGAACTTCGATAGGAACTTCTCTTGACGAAATAATGCGTTGATCTAGTCGCCACCGGAGCCACAAAGGACTATCGAAGTTGATTTTTTTCTGTTGATAAGCTCCAATTGCATCATAGGAATTACAAAAAAAAGGTTCTTTTTTTTTCGTATACTTATAGTTATTATCTCGAATTCTTTCATTTTTAGAATTTCTGCAATTCCATAGATTATACCTATTTGAATAAATACCTCGACGATTCCCGCTCGTTAATATATAAAGTCCAATAAGCATATCTTGGGTTGGTACGGAAATTGGATCCCCAATAGCTGGAGACAAGAGGTTCGTATGAGAAAACATAAGTAAACGAGCTTCGGCTTGAGCTTCTAAAGATAAAGGCACATGAACAGCCATTTGATC